GATTTGAGTGACCTAGAATTTTTTTTTTATAGTTATTGTAGTTCTAGTTATCTGAATAATAGATCTAAAGGTGACAACGATCTGCACTATGATCCTTACATTAAGGATACTAAATATAATTGTACTAATCACATTAATAGTTGCATTGATTCTTATTTTCGTTCTCACATCTGTATTGATAGTCACTTTTTAAGCGATAGTCAAAATTCCAATGAAAGTTACATTTATAATTTCATTTGTAGTGAAAGTGGAAAGATTCGTGAAAGAAAAAATTACAAGATAAGAACTAATAGGAATCGTAGTAATTTAATGAATTCTAAGGATTTCGATATAACTCAAAACTACAATCAATTGTGGATTCAATGCGACAATTGTTATGGATTAATGTATAAGAAAGTCAAAATGAATGTTTGTGAACAATGTGGACATTATTTGAAAATGAGTAGTTCAGAGAGAATCGAGCTTTCGATTGATCCGGGTACTTGGAATCCTATGGATGAAGACATGGTCTCTGCGGATCCCATTAAATTTCATTCGAGGGAGGAACCTTATAAAAATCGTATTGACTCTGCTCAAAAAACGACAGGATTGACTGACGCTGTTCAAACAGGTACAGGTCAACTAAACGGTATTCTGGTAGCCCTTGGGGTTATGGATTTTCAGTTTATGGGGGGTAGTATGGGATCCGTAGTAGGCGAAAAAATAACTCGTTTGATCGAGTATGCTACCAATCAATGTTTACCTCTTATTTTAGTGTGTTCTTCCGGAGGAGCACGAATGCAAGAAGGAAGTTTAAGTTTGATGCAAATGGCTAAAATTTCTTCGGTTTTATGTGATTATCAATCAAGTAAAAAGTTATTCTATATATCAATTCTTACATCTCCTACTACCGGTGGGGTGACAGCTAGTTTTGGTATGTTGGGGGATATCATTATTGCCGAACCCTATGCCTATATTGCATTTGCGGGTAAAAGAGTAATTGAACAAACATTGAAAAAAGCCGTGCCTGAAGGTTCACAAGCGGCTGAATCTTTATTACGTAAGGGCTTATTGGATGCAATTGTACCACGTAATCCTTTAAAAGGTGTTCTGAGTGAGTTATTTCAGCTCCATGCTTTTTTTCCTTTGAACAAAAATGAAATAAAATAGAACGGTTAGTTTATCAGAATTAAACGAAAACCCTGAAAAATGCATTTTTCTTTCGAATCATTTTTTTATCGATATTCTTGTTTACTACTCAGTAAACCTCTATCAACAAGATAAAAAATCCATTTTTGCTTTCGGGAAGTTCAAATTAGACTAGACAAATAAAACAAAGTTCATTTTCCTCCCTTGCTTGCAATAGATATATCAAATAGAGATATATACAGATCTATAGAGAGTCTTCCATCTTTTTGCATTTCCCGAAAATTCCCTGTTGTTGGATCATATTCTAATCAATTTTGTAGAAATTTGTAATGGAATAAAATTTTTTCTTTATTAATGACTATTATATTAATGACTATTATAAGTAGAAGACAAAAAGAATAATAAATCTAACAAGGGGATTATGATACATCTATTTGATTTTTAAAGATTAATAAGTCCATTTATTTAGTTTGGCGTTTCTTGTACCTATTTTTTGATTCTATTTCTATTAGGTTCTATTCTATATATTTCTATTAGGTTATATATTAGTATTAGATATATATTTACTTAAAGATACTTAGTATAATTATATAATATATATAATAGAAATAATAAAAATACAAGATATTTTAAGATATCTTTAGAATTCAGAATATAACAATAACAGGTACAAATATTAAATTGAGGTACCCATTTTATGACAACTTTCAATAACTTACCCTCTATTTTTGTGCCTTTAGTAGGCCTAGTCTTTCCGGCAATTGCAATGGCTTCTTTATTTCTTCATATTCAAAAAAATAAGATTTTTTAGATCGGATGAGACCTAATCGTATCACTCCTTTTTTTATTTTAAAAACTTCGATTCGATAAGACCCATTTGGTAGAATATTGTATAACACATAGATTCCTACAAACATAAATAAAAAAAGCTCTTATGCATGTGTAAATGTATTATATGAGTAAAAAAATTTGCGCTCTTTTGAAAAATGGATCATCATCGGGCCGATGTATGAAATTCAAGTCAATGTATTTATTTGTATGTATATAGCTATAGGGGATCATATAAAGGAAGGAGATGTTATTATTTTCGATATCAAAAATTATATGAATTATTCCTGAGGTAAAGGTTCACAACAAAATAGTTGATGAGAGTTACTTTGAAAACAAAAAAAGGAAAGTCATATTTTCTCAATTCCAAAAAATTGTATAACTGGATCTAATATATATGAGTTGGCGATCAGAATCTATATGGATAGAATTTATAACGGGGTCTCGAAAAACAAGTAATTTCTGCTGGGCCTTTATCCTATTTTTAGGTTCATTAGGATTCTTATTGGTTGGAACTTCCAGTTATCTTGGTAGAAATGTTATCTCGTTATTTCCGTCTCAGCAAATCATTTTTTTTCCACAAGGGATTGTGATGTCTTTCTATGGTATCGCAGGTCTCTTTATTAGTTGCTATTTGTGGTGCACTATTTTGTGGAATGTGGGTAGTGGTTATGATCTTTTCGACCGAAAAGAAGGAATAGTGCGTATTTTTCGTTGGGGATTTCCTGGAAAAAGTCGTCGCATCTTTTTACGATTCCTTATGAAAGATATTCAGTCCATCAGAATAGAAGTTAAAGAGGGGGTTTCTGCTCGGCGTGTCCTTTATATGGAAATTCGAGGTCAAGGGGCTATTCCTTTAATTCGTACTGATGAGAATTTTACTACACGAGAAATTGAGCAAAAAGCTGCTGAATTGGCTTATTTCTTGCGTGTACCAATTGAAGTATTTTGAAATGAATTAATTTTAAAAGACTAAATGCTTTGGCAGTAGGAAGAAAAAAAGAAAGAATTTCTTTCTTTTTTTTTGTCAATTAAACATTCATCTATTCTTTTATGCTCGTTTTTTTTGATATATTTGATAGAAAGTTTCTTCGTCTCGAAATTAGTATTGATCGAAAAAAGGGAGAATAACATCCTGGAAACCCAATTTTTTCTTGATTCAAATTGGAAGTGTATTCTGCGTCTATTTCTGTATTCTTTCTAGATTCAAAGCAAAGACTAAGTATTGAATCAAAAGAAAAAGAGAAAATGGATTCATAGGCTCAATACATTCTATTCGAATTAGAATAGAAACTCATGCTCGATAGAAATATTAGATCTAATAGAATCAACAACTGAGGTAGGTTCATTAACAATTCACAGATTCAAAATGGCAAAAAAGAAAACATTCATTCCTTTTTTTTATTTTACGTCTATAGTCTTTTTGCCCTGGTTGATCTCTCTCTGCTGTAATAAAAGTTTGAAAACTTGGATTACTAATTGGTGGAATACTAGACAATGCGAAACTTTTTTGAATGATATTCAAGAAAAAAGTGTTCTAGAAAAATTCATACAATTAGAGGAACTATTCCAGCTCGATGAAATGATAAAGGAATACACAGAAACCGATTTACAACAATTTCGTCTAGGAATCCACAAAGAAACGATCCAATTCATCAAGATACACAATGAGTATCGTATCCATACAATCTTGCACTTCTCGACAAATCTAATATCTTTCGTTATTCTAAGTGGTTATTCCTTTTGGGGTAAGGAAAAGCTTTTTATTCTGAATTCTTGGGTTCAAGAATTCCTATATAATTTAAGTGATACAATTAAAGCTTTTTCGATTCTTTTATTAACTGATTTATGTATCGGATTTCATTCGCCTCACGGTTGGGAACTAATGATTGGTTATATTTACAAAGATTTTGGGTTTGCTCATTATGAGCAAATTTTATCTGGTCTAGTTTCTACCTTTCCAGTCATTCTTGATACAATTTTTAAATATTGGATCTTTCGTTATTTAAATCGTGTATCTCCGTCACTTGTAGTGATTTATCACGCAATAAATGACTAAAAAATGATTCACTGATCCAATTCTAATCTTTCGTACCTTATACATCATAACCAAATCAAAGTCGTATTTACTTTACTCTTTTTACCCATGAGGGATTCCTTGTATATTTCAAAAAAAAATGGGATTTTTTTCAGTAAATGTAAATAGCAGAATTGTGGCTAGGGAAGTATATTATCGACCTACCTAACTTTATTGTAGAAATTTTCGGGATAAATGATTGGACCATGCAAACTAGAAATACCTTTTCTTGGATAAGGGAAGAGATTACTCGCTCCATATCTGTCTCACTCATGATATATATAATAACTTGGGCATCCATTTCAAGTGCATATCCGATTTTTGCCCAGCAGAATTATGAAAATCCACGAGAGGCAACTGGGCGTATTGTATGTGCCAATTGCCATTTAGCTAATAAGCCCGTGGATATTGAGGTTCCACAAACGGTACTTCCTGATACTGTATTTGAAGCAGTTGTTAAAATTCCTTATGATATGCAACTAAAGCAAGTTCTAGCTAATGGTAAAAAAGGAGCTTTGAATGTGGGAGCTGTTCTTATTTTACCCGAGGGGTTTGAATTAGCCCCTCCCGATCGTATTTCACCCGAGATGAAAGAAAAGATAGGAAATCTTTCTTTTCAGAATTATCGCCCCGATAAAAAAAATATTCTTGTGATAGGTCCTGTTCCTGGTCAAAAATATAGTGAAATAACCTTTCCGATTCTTGCCCCAGACCCTGCTACTAATAAAGATGTTCACTTCTTAAAATATCCTATATACGTAGGTGGAAACAGGGGAAGGGGTCAGATTTATCCTGATGGTAGCAAAAGTAACAATACAGTTTATAATGCGACGGCAGGAGGGATAATAAGCAAAATTTTACGAAAAGAAAAAGGGGGATACGAAATAACCATAGTGGATGCATCGAATGGACGCCAAGTGATTGATATTATCCCTCGAGGCCTAGAACTTCTTGTTTCAGAGGGCGA